TATGTTGAGCTAAAGCTTTTGCTTCTCTATCCGAATCTTCGTTCTTTATCATAAGAGTTCTCCCCCGCCAATGAATGATAAGTGCCTAGGTGAAGTATAGTATAAGATAAGTCAGAAAAGTCTAAGTCTTATTAGTCTTAGTATACTAGATACAAAAGAAATAGACCTATACTCTTACTATAAGATAAAAAGATAAAGACTCTTAAGTCTAAATACTATTAAGATAAGGCTTTTCACATGAATACTTAAATACTTAGTAGAACGACTAACGACGAGATTTATTATCGTTTCTCGCGTGTCTAACGAAAGTGAGAGTAGGTGCGAATTCTCCCAATTTGTGACCGACCATACGATCTGTGATATAAATAGGTAAATGTTCCTTTCCATTATGAATAGCGATTGTATGGCCAATCATTGTGGGTATAATGGTAGATGCCCGAGACCAAGTCACTATGATTTCTTTCTCCCCCCTCCTGTTGAGTTTTTCAATTCTTCCCGATAAATGATTAGCTACAAAAGGATTTTTTTTTAGTGAACGTGTCACGGCTGATTACTCCTCCTTTTTTTCCATTTTTGAAATTGGCATTCTATGTCCAATATCTCGATCTTAATCTGAAGTATAATGATGAATGGAAAAAAGAGAAAATCCTTTAGCTAGATAAGGGAAGGGGCGGATGTAGCCAAGTGGATCAAGGCAGTGGATTGTGAATCCACCATGCGCGGGTTCAATTCCCGTCGTTCGCCCATCACATTATTTCCAATTCCAAAAATTCGATTTTCAATGTTCCTATTTACGGCGACGAAGAATAAAACTATCACTATATTTGTTCCTTTTCCTACTTCTTCTTCCAAGCGCAGGATAACCCCAAGGGGTTGTGGGTTTTTTTCTACCAATTGGGGCTCTCCCTTCACCGCCCCCATGGGGATGGTCTACAGGGTTCATAACTACTCCTCTTACTACAGGACGCTTACCTAGCCAACACTTAGATCCGGCTCTACCCAAACTTTTTTGGTTCACCCCAACATTACCCACTTGTCCGACTGTTGCTAAGCAGTTTTTGGATATCAAACGGACCTCCCCAGATGGTAATCTTAATGTGGCCGATTTACCCTCTTTTGCAATCAGTTTCGCTACAGCGCCTGCTGCTCTAGCTAATTGTCCACCCTTTCCAAGTGTGATTTCTATGTTATGTATGGCCGTGCCTAAGGGCATATCGGTTGAAGTAGATTCTTCTTTTTTATCAATCAAAACCCCTTCCCAAACTGTACAAGCTTCTTCCAAAGCATACGGCTTTCTAGATGTATATGATGATATCTAGACAGATGGATCTGATAGGAATCGTATGATGAAGTACCACATGAGTGGATATATAGGAATCCAAATCTGCCGAATCACTCATGTTATGATCTTCTACATCCTAGGTCTCCCCGTTCCGTCATCTGGCTTATGTTCTTCATGTAGCATTCAGACCGGATGACTCTATGAAATTACGTCGATACTTCCACATATTACGGGTAACGTAGGAGACATCTCTATTTTCTTTTTCCCCGGGGGGTCTTTCTAATTACCACTGCTTAGCTTTCAATTCGCCTCTGACCATCAAATGAAATGTGAATAACCCGTCCTCCTCTCTTTGAAACAAGGGGCGCTTCCGGTTCTGTGCGCGCTTCAAACAATTTTGTCTTCTCCATATTACCATATCTCTAGAGTCAATAATTTTCTATGAGGAACTACTGAACTCAATCACTTGCTGCCGTTACTCAACAGTTTTCTGTTGAGGTCTATCCCGTAGAGGTACTCCAATTGGATCAGTGATCGATTTCTAGGTTTCGTCGTAAACCTAATTGGTTACTTCCAATTACGTAAATCAATAGTTCAAACCGCACTCAAAGGTAGGGCATTTCCCATTGATATAGGAACTTCTGTACCAGAAACAATGGTATCTCCAATTATAGCCCCTCTGGGATGTAAAATATATCTCTTCTCACCATCCCCATAGTGTATGAGACAAATGTATGCATTTCGATTAGGGTCATATTCTATGGTTACGATTCTACCAGATATCTCTTTTTCATTCCGTCGAAAGTCGATTTTACGGTATAGACGCTTATGACCTCCCCCTCTATGCCCTGCGGTAATGATCCCTCTGGCATTACGACCTTTACCACAACGATGCTGTCCATAGATCAAATTATTTCGTGGATTGGATTTCACTTGACTGTCTACGGCTCCATTGCGTGTGCTCGGGGTAGAAGTTTTGTATAAATGTATTGCCGTGTTATTAAGTCTTTTGCTTTAAGTTCTTTTCTCTATAAGAGGTGGAATAGAATAACCCGGTTGAAGCGTAATGATCATACGTCTGTAATGCATTGTATGTCCCACCCTTCTACCCTTTCCCGGGAGTCGATGACTATTCATAGCTATTACCTTGACACCAAAGAAGAGTTCGACCCAATGCTTTATTTCTGTCCTAGTTGATCCTGATTCGACATTAGAAGTATATTGATTGTTCCCCAATAACCGAATACTTTTTTCTGTAAATACTGCATATTTGATTCCATCCATAAATCCAGTTTCTTCCCTATGAGTTCCAGTATCGATAAGAATTCTAGTTCTTACTGTTCATATGTTATGGTATGAATATACCATACCAATTCGCTATGTATGGATGATGAGATTCCATTGATACAGAGCCAATTCCAATAGACTTATTGAATGTTCCCATTGGCGTGCATCCAGCAGGAATTGAACCTACGAATTTGCCAATTATGAGTTGGGCGCTTTAACCATTCAGCCATGGATGCTTAACAGGGATCATCGTACATCGTGAATAACCAAATTCCAATTGAAATGAAATCTTTAGGAGGAATCAATGAAACGACATCAATTCAAATCCTGGATATTCGAATTGAGAGAGATATTGAGAGAGATCAAGAATTCTCACTATTTCTTAGATTCATGGATCAAATTCGATTCAGTGGGATCTTTCACTCACATTTTTTTCCACCAAGAACGTTTTATGAAACTCTTTGACCCCCGAAATTGGAGTATCCTACTTTCACGTGATTCACAGGGTGCAACAAGCAATCGATATTTCACGATCAAAGGTGTAGTACTGCTTGTAGTAGTGGTCCTTATATCTCGTATTAACAATCGAAAGATGGTCGAAAGAAAAAATCTCTATTTGATGGGGCTTCTTCCTATACCTATGAATTCCATTGGACCCAGAAAGGAGACATTGGAAGAATCTTTTTGGTCTTCCAATAGAAATAGGTTGATTGTTTCGCTCCTGTATCTTCCAAAAGGGAAAAAGATTTCTGAGAGTTGTTTCATGGATCCGCAAGAGAGTACTTGGGTTATCCCAATAAAGAAAAAGCGTATCATGCCTGAATCTAACCGGGGTTCGCGGTGGTGGAGGAACCGGATCGGAAAAAAGAGGGATTCTAGTTGTCAGATATCTAATGAAACCGTAGCTGGAATTGAGA